ATTTGTTACAACATGACCATTCTAATCTAAATAAAAAATGGCTTGAATTCTATATTAAGAATAGAATATGTGTATGCTGCGCACTTTTTTGATTTCCATGGGATTGTAGTTCAACTGGTCAGAGCACCGCCCTGTCAAGGCGGAAGCTGCGGGTTCGAGCCCCGTCAGTCCCGACCCGACGGATCCAATAAAAAAAATACATCAATTCGTCCCTCCCTTTTCTGTGAAAGGGGACACAAATGGCAGAATTGAATTCTCACAATATTTTTTTTTTTTTCGCATTTCTGATCAAAAAAAAATATGGGAATTTCCAGTACTTCAACCCGTGCCCATTGATGACAGAGAAAGATATGTGAATTTCTAACATTATTGGCAGCACTCAGCACATTCAGGATTCAAAAAGATACTATACCGGAGCCCTTTTTTCGATTTCCCCGGTCCGTCCATTAATAGAATAGAGTGCCATATCTTTGTTATTTTTATCGGGAGCACATATTTATATGTATAAATGGAATTTTTTCTCTTTTTTGCTTGGTTTTTTGTTTTTTTGTAAACATTGGGAGTGGAAAAGCAGTCAGATGATACTTCATTAGATGATTGTACAAGGAGGCAGTGGGTTATAGAAAAGAAAGAGTGGAGAAAAAGAAAGAGTGGAAAAGAATAACAATATCAATAAAGGAAACGAATTCTTTTGCTTGGACCAGGAATCACAAATTTTTTATTGGGTGTGAATAAAATATTTTCCTATGTTATACTATTCAATTCTCGACAGTGAATCGATTTGATAGCTTAGATATTCTTATTCATGATATTGATCCGATTCGATGTCATTGAAATGTAATTCATCGCATTGAATTTACAAGTGAAAAACTTTTCATCTCTATGGGATTAAATCCCGAGTTATTGCGAAGTAAAAAAAACAATGAAATTATGGAAGTAAATATTCTCGCATTTATTGCTACTGCGCTGTTCATTCTAGTTCCTACTGCTTTTTTACTTATAATATATGTAAAAACAATCAGCCAAGGCGATTAATTTGAATAAAACTTGACTTCTCGTCATTAGTATAGTATGGTAGAAAGATTCAGATATTTCTTTCTATCATACTATACTATTCTAATTTTAGGAATGTTAGGAATGTATAAAGTTGTAATGTATAAAGATCCAAACTTAATAGAAATCAATTTACAATATCTATCTTCATAGATGTCGATATCAATTAGATATATGTAATGGCCGTCCTATCTCAATTTTTTTTTCTTTGTTTGATCCATTTTAGTTGTCTTGATTTCAATCTGAAAAAATTGCAAGACTTTACTTGTCTTGTGATTTTTTCATTCCCGGATTTCTTATTAGTTTCTATATGAATCTCGGTATCCATCAAAAAAGAATCAAATCCATGAAGGAAAGAAAAATGGAATATATATTAATAAAAAAAATCAAATAATCTCTTTTTTTACATTTCAAAGAAGTAATTGATTGAAGAGTTAACAGATGATCAAAAGAGTTCTATAGTAACTTCTTCGTATTTCGTTTCGAAAGTATACCTTACCGATTTTTTAACCTTTGATCCATGGTATGAAATGAGTTAAATAAAACATAGCCTAAATCAAATTGCTAAAATAAGTAAGTGCGCAATATGTGACTAGACCAAGACAAGATCTTATGAAAAAAAAGAACTACTTTCTTTTCCATTTGAACAGGAAAGGAGGAAATAAAAGAAAATGAAAAAAAAACAAAAAAGGGGTGGGGTTCCCTTGCCCCGCATTGTCCATATATAACTCTGGTAAGAGACGGTTCATCTAAATAGAAAATTGAGAAAGAATTTTTTATTTCTTTTTAAAAAATTGTCTACCATCCGTATCCTTTAGATTCTCGGAATACGAAAATGGGAATTATTGAAATATTTGTTTGATTTTGATTGAAAAGGTATTATTCATCTATATTAGTCATAGAATACATTACTACATTAGAACCAAAAAATTTCTAAATCTAAATGAAGACTAATAAAAATTAATTAAATTAATTAATATTAATTAATTATAGTGAATTTCAAATAAAAGGTTTTGCAAAACCATCTAGAAAAAAATTGATACAGTTTGATTCCTCAATCCAATTATTAAATTAGTAATACCTCTAGAGTCCACTTCTTCCCCATACTACGAGTGAAAGGGAAAATGTAAAGACTACCATTAAAGCAGCCCAAGCGAGACTTACTATATCCATGTGAATTATGTCCCCTATCTCTATGAATATGAAACGAATAGAATCTGAAGGAATTTTTCCATTATTGTTCACTAATAATATAATTATAGTGAAATTACTGGCGCAGAGTCAAAAAAAAAGGATTCGGACACAAAACCATTCATGAAAGACTGCAATAAATTCACTTATAACAAGTTCTTTTAGATGATTTCTAATTGAATCGGGAAAGATTAAGCACAAGCAAAATATATAGTGACATTTTTTGGGGGAGTATCAAGAGAATGTTATTAACATG